AATGAGATGCCTGATTAAAGGGTTATCGTGATAGGATAAATCAAGTAAATTATATTTACTCTCATTATATCCAATAGATTTGAACTATTTCCTAAAGTATCAAAAACTTTTGTGCACCATACACTAGAATATACATGTAAATAAGGAAGATAAGCTAATTAAGCTAATGGGTTCATACCCCAGAGATATAGGTTTTACCCCTCTTCTCCCTAATGTTAAATAACCCAACAAAATTATTATTCTTAATAACCCTAATAAGAGGAACAATGATCTCAATTTCAGCGAACTCCTGATTCGGAGCCTGAATCGGATTAGAAATCAATCTATTATCCTTCATCCCGATAATAACCAATTCTAATAATTTAATATCTACTGAAGCTTCTCTAAAGTATTTCTTAACCCAAGCTTTAGCCTCAGCCACATTACTATTCACAATTATTCTCTCAGCCATATTATTAAGATCCCCAAGATCAATATGGTTATCAAATCCCATTATAATTACCCTTATTAATTCATCTTTGTTACTTAAAATAGGAGCTGCCCCCCTCCATTTTTGGTTCCCTGGTGTAATAGAAGGGTTAAATTGAATGAATGGATTAATACTTATAACTTGGCAAAAAATTGCTCCCCTCATTCTAATGTCGTATAATCTAATAATAAATTCATTCATTATATTTATTATTATCACCTCCGTTTTTGTTGGATCAATTGGAGGACTGAACCAAACATCTATCCGGAAAATTTTAGCCTATTCATCAATTAACCACTTAGGGTGATTAATTGCTGCCCTATTAATAGGAGAAAATTTATGGAATTTGTACTTCTTAACCTATACATTCTTAACCGCCTCGATTGTATTCATATTAAATAGATTAAAACTATTCCACATCAACCAAATCTTCTCAATAAATTCTACCCCCCCTATAATCAAATTTAGATTATTTGTTACCCTTTTATCCCTTGGTGGGTTACCTCCATTTATTGGATTCTTACCTAAATGAACTGTTATTCAAGCAATAGCATCCACCGGCTTCCATTTAATTATTGTCATCATAGTAACAATAACATTAATCACTTTATACTTCTATCTTCGAACATCCTTTGGAGCCTTCATGTTAACATACTCAGAGACTCTATGAAAAATCAATCTCTCCCCTTCTAAAACCCATTTAACCGCTCTCATTTTATCACTAATTTCAACCATAGGATTAATCTTCACCCCACTTCTATTTAACATTTTGTAAGGCTTTAAGTTAAACGAAACTAAAAGCCTTCAAAGCTTTAAATAAAGAGAGTTCTTTAAGCCTTAGAAAGGTGAAACCCTTACTCCTCTAGAATTGCAGTCTAATATCATACTTGACTATAAAGCTTTACTTACATTGGTGGAAGAAACAAATTTCGTATATAGATTTACAATCTACCGCCTACAACTCAGCCATTCCACCGCGACAATGATTATTCTCAACAAATCACAAGGACATTGGAACTCTATATTTCATCTTTGGAGCCTGATCAGGAATGGTTGGGACATCTCTAAGATTACTTATCCGAGCTGAATTAGGTCAACCAGGTTCCCTAATTGGTGATGATCAAATTTATAATGTAATTGTTACAGCTCATGCATTCGTCATAATTTTTTTTATAGTAATACCTATTATAATTGGAGGGTTTGGAAATTGATTAGTACCCTTAATACTAGGTGCTCCTGATATAGCTTTCCCCCGAATAAATAATATAAGATTCTGATTACTCCCCCCATCACTAACTTTATTACTATCAAGTAGTCTAGTTGAAAATGGAGCTGGTACAGGTTGAACCGTTTATCCCCCGCTATCTGCAGGGATTGCTCACGCCGGAGCATCAGTGGATATAGCAATTTTCTCCTTACATTTAGCTGGTGTTTCATCAATCTTAGGGGCTGTAAATTTTATTACTACGGTAATTAATATACGATCTAGAGGTATAACTTTAGATCGTATACCTCTATTTGTATGATCAGTAGCTATCACAGCTCTTCTACTTCTACTTTCACTACCCGTATTAGCAGGAGCTATCACTATGCTATTAACTGACCGAAATCTGAATACCTCATTCTTTGATCCTGCAGGAGGAGGTGATCCTATTTTATACCAACACTTATTTTGATTTTTTGGTCACCCAGAAGTTTACATTTTAATTCTCCCTGGATTTGGGTTAATTTCTCACATTATTAGTCAAGAAAGAGGAAAGAAGGAAGCATTTGGATCTCTAGGTATAATTTACGCCATATTATCAATTGGGTTACTAGGGTTTGTAGTATGAGCTCATCATATATTTACAGTAGGTATAGACGTTGATACCCGAGCTTACTTTACTTCAGCTACAATGATTATTGCTGTCCCAACAGGAATTAAAATTTTCAGTTGATTAGCCACTCTACACGGATCACAACTTAACTATAGTCCGGCCCTACTATGAGCACTTGGATTTGTATTCCTTTTTACCATCGGAGGGTTAACAGGAGTAATTCTAGCTAATTCTTCATTAGATATTATTCTCCATGATACCTACTATGTTGTTGCCCATTTTCACTACGTATTATCTATAGGAGCTGTCTTTGCTATTATAGCCGGATTTATTCAATGATATCCTCTATTCACAGGACTTTCAATAAACCCCCATTGACTAAAAATTCAATTTGTTATAATATTCTTAGGAGTTAATTTAACATTTTTTCCTCAACATTTCCTAGGGCTAGCAGGGATACCTCGACGGTACTCCGACTACCCAGACGCCTATACAACTTGAAATATTGTATCATCTATCGGTTCAACAATCTCATTTATTGGTGTTCTCTTCTTACTTTTCATCATTTGAGAAAGAATAATTACTAACCGTATTGCCTTATTTCCCCTCCAAATAACTACCTCAATTGAGTGATACCAAAATTTACCCCCTGCTGAACACAGCTACGCTGAACTCCCTATGCTCTCTGGCTTCTAATATGGCAGATAAGTGCAATGGATTTAAGCTTCATATATAAAGGTCACTCCTTTTATTAGAAAATTTCTAATATCCTAATGGCAACATGAGCAAATTTAAGCCTCCAAGATAGTGCATCCCCCCTAATAGAACAATTAACCTTTTTCCATGATCACACTCTTATAATTCTAATTATAATTACTACCCTAGTAAGTTACTTATTAGCTACACTATTTTTCAATAAAAATATTAACCGGTACTTACTAGATGGTCAAACAATTGAAGTAATTTGAACAATTCTACCTGCTGTGACTTTAGTCTTTATTGCCCTCCCATCTCTACGGCTCCTTTACTTACTAGATGAAGTTAGAAGACCAGCTATTACACTAAAAACAATTGGCCATCAATGATATTGAAGCTATGAATATTCCGATTTTATACAAGTTGAATTCGACTCTTATATAATTCCATATAATGAAATGTCAAGAGATGGTTTCCGCCTTCTAGATGTTGATAACCGAGCCGTCCTACCAATAAACACCCAAATCCGTATCTTAGTAACAGCAACTGATGTTCTCCACTCATGAACAGTTCCAGCCCTAGGGGTTAAGGTTGATGCTACTCCTGGTCGACTAAATCAAACTGCCTTCTTTATGAACCGACCAGGCCTCTTCTACGGACAATGCTCTGAAATTTGTGGAGCTAATCACAGATTTATACCCATTGTAATTGAGAGAGTTCCTACATCCACTTTTGTTAGTTGAGTCTCATCAACTAGTGAAGCCTCATCAGATGACTGAAAGCAAGTAATGGTCTCTTAAACCATTTTATAGTAATATAGCAATTACTTCTGATGACCAAAGAATTAGTTAAATTAACATTAGTATGTCATGCTGAAATTACTAGTACTTTCACTCTAGTATTCTTTAATCCCACAAATAGCCCCTATTAGTTGATTATTGTTATTTGCCGCTTTCGCCTTAATTTTTCTAATTTTTAATACAGTAAACTACTTTTGCTTCCTTCCCCCCCTTCCTTCAACTCAAAATAAGTCCCTTACCCAAACCCCCTGAAATTGAAAATGATAACAAATCTATTCTCAGTCTTCGACCCCACTTCAAGAATTCTTAATTTATCATTAAATTGAATCAGAACAATCTTAGGATTAATAATTATTCCCTCAATATATTGATTTATACCATCCCGAATCTCCCTGATATGAAATAAAATCCTTTTAACTCTACATAATGAATTTAAAACCCTTCTTGGACCAACTGGACACTCCGGAAGAACATTTATTTTCATTTCACTATTTTCATTAATCTTATTTAACAATTTCTTAGGATTATTCCCCTATGTATTCACCAGATCAAGTCACCTAACTTTAACCTTAGGATTAGCCCTCCCTCTATGACTAAGATTTATAATTTATGGGTGAATTAATCACACTCAACATATATTCGCTCACCTTGTTCCTCAAGGGACACCTGCAGTTCTTATACCCTTTATAGTTTGTATTGAAACTATTAGAAACATTATCCGCCCAGGAACACTCGCTGTACGACTTGCAGCCAATATAATTGCTGGCCATCTTCTTCTAACATTACTAGGTAATACAGGCCCAAGTTTAACATATTCAATTCTATCCTTACTACTTATTGCCCAAATCGCCCTTCTTGTCTTAGAAGCAGCTGTTGCTATAATTCAATCCTATGTATTCGCTGTTCTAAGAACCCTCTATGCTAGAGAAGTAAACTAATGTCTACACACGCCAACCACCCTTATCACTTAGTTGATCAAAGTCCTTGGCCATTAACAGGAGCCATTGGAGCTCTAGTAACTGTTTCAGGATTAGTTAAATGATTCCATCAATATGATATAACTCTTTTAACCCTAGGATTCTTAATTACCTCATTAACAATAATTCAATGATGACGAGACATTACACGAGAAGGTACCTTTCAGGGACTTCATACTTACCCCGTTACCTTAGGCCTTCGTTGAGGTATAATCCTATTTATTGTATCTGAAGTATTTTTTTTCATTTCATTCTTCTGAGCTTTTTTTCATAGAAGACTATCCCCTTCATCCGAATTAGGAGCTATATGACCCCCAGTCGGAATTATCCCATTTAATCCACTTCAAATTCCTCTCCTAAACACAGCCATCCTTTTAGCCTCAGGGGTAACCGTAACATGAGCTCACCATAGTCTTATAGAAAACAACCACAGACAAACTCTTCAAGGATTATTTTTCACAGTAATTCTAGGTATTTACTTTAGAATTCTCCAAGCCTACGAATATGTTGAAGCTCCTTTCACTATCTCCGACGCAGTATATGGATCAACATTTTTTATTGCCACTGGATTCCACGGACTTCATGTTATTATTGGAACCACCTTCCTACTAGTCTGTTTACTACGACATAATTCTAACCACTTCTCTGTAAATCACCACTTCGGTTTCGAAGCAGCAGCCTGATACTGACATTTCGTTGACGTTGTTTGATTATTCTTATACATCTCAATTTACTGATGAGGTAGATAAATTAATTTGTCAAGTATTACATTGTATAATTGACTTCCAATCAAAAGGTCTGAAAATATTTCAGGACAAATAATTTCCACTATTTTAATTATAGCATGCATTTTATTAGCTCTTTCCACCTTAGTCATAACCCTAGCCTCCGTACTAGCTAAAAAACCTATTATTGACCGAGAAAAAAGTTCCCCATTTGAATGTGGCTTTGATCCCAAAAGCTCTTCACGACTACCCTTCTCATTACGATTTTTTCTAATTGCTGTAATCTTTTTAATCTTCGATGTAGAAATTGCCCTACTTCTACCCATAATCATAATTATTCACAGTTCCAACTTAATAATTTGAATACTAGTAAGATTTTTCTTTCTTATAATTTTATTACTTGGCCTCTATCACGAATGGAACCAAGGAGCCCTTGAATGAGCCGAATAGGACTGTAGTTAATTATAACATTTGGTTTGCATCCAAAAAGTATTGTGTATTCAATCTGTCTTATTAACAACTCTGAGTATGAAGCGATACAATTGCAATCAGTTTCGACCTGATCTTAGGTATTAATTACCCTTACTCTTACTATTAATTGAAGCCAAATTAGAGGCCTATCACTGTTAATGATAAAACTGAATTCAATATTCCAATTAAGGAAATGTGGAGATCAAGAAGAAGCCGCTAACTTCTTTCTTTAGCGGTTTAATTCCGTTTACATTTCTCATTAATGTAGTTTAAGCAAAACATTACATTTTCACTGTAAAAATAAAGACTTCTCTTTCATAAATATTCAAAGATTAATTAATCACCCTAACATCTTCAATGTCACACTCTAAATTTAAGCTATTTGAATAAAAAGAAAGTATAATTAACAAAATAAACACCCACACAATAAAACTAATCAAATAAGTCTTTAAATTATTATTTTGTCAACCTTGACTAACACTTGAACTCCAAGAAAAACTTTGATAAAATCCTTGAGCCCCTAAATGTTCTCTTCAACCTTGATCAAATGATTTTAAAACCAAATACCCTAATTTCAAAGGCCCCGAACTTACTCCATATGTGGAAATAAATGGTATAAACCATATAGAACCTAAAAATCTCACTATAAAATGATACCGTAAAGAATTTAATTCATAACTTAAAGCAAACTTAGCTATTTCGTACCCTATCCATCCTCCGATTAAACTAACTCTTAAAGCTAAGGTTTTTAACCCTAAAGGTAAACAAATTATTGAAGGAGAAGGAAATAAAACCCATCTTAATAAGCTTCCTCCTAACACAGCTATACAAGATAAAGTTATTATCCCACGTAGTATAACCCACCCCTCATCTCCTAAAGGGTGAAGACTAGGAACATTAAACTCACCACTTATTGAATAGTAAACTAACCGCAAAGAATAACAAACAGTAAGACCTGTCGAAACAAAATATAGCATGAAACTAAATAAATTTAAATATCTTAAAGAAACCACTTCCAAAATTAAGTCCTTAGAATAAAACCCAGCCAAAAAAGGAGTTCCACATAAAGCCAAATTAGATAAATTAAAGCAAGAAGATGTTAAAGGTATATGTATCACTAACCCCCCTATAAATCGAATATCCTGAGAATCCTTTATATTATGAATAATCGCCCCCGCACATATAAATAATAAAGCTTTAAATAAAGCATGAGTCAATAAATGAAAGAAAGCTAACTTCGGGAATCCTATGGCCAAGATTCTCATTATTAATCCTAACTGTCTTAAAGTCGATAAAGCAATAATCTTTTTTAAATCAAACTCAAAATTTGCCCCTAAACCTGATATAAATATAGTCAAACCACCAATTAACAATAAAATTGAGCCTAAGCCATTATCGACTAATAAAACATTAAATCGAATTAACAAATAAACTCCCGCAGTAACCAAAGTTGATGAATGGACCAAAGCTGATACCGGAGTAGGAGCTGCCATAGCAGCTGGTAATCATGACGAAAAAGGAATCTGCGCTCTTTTAGTTATAGCAGCTAATATTACCAAACCCCCAATTACCAATATTTCAGTTGTTTCCTTTCTAGCTTCTAAATAAAAAATATAATTTCAACTCCCAAAATTTAACATTCAAGCAATAGCCATTAATAAAGCTACATCTCCAATTCGATTAGACAATGCCGTTAACATACCCGCATTATAAGACTTAACATTTTGGTAATAAATTACTAGTAAATAAGACACTAAACCCAAACCATCCCATCCTAAAAGAATTCTAATTAAATTAGGACTAATAATCAGAAACATTATTGATAAAACAAATATTAATACCAAAATAATAAAACGATTAATGTCCAAATCACCCTCCATATATTCCTGACTATAAAAAATAACTAAAGAAGAAATAAATAAAACAAATCCCATAAAAATTAAAGATATTCAATCAAATAAGAAAGTCATAACAATAGACCCAGAATTTAATGTTAAAACCTCCCACTCAATAAAATATACTAAATCTTGACTAACAAAATAAAACCCTATTAACACTAAAGTCAAAGCTATAGAAAAAAGAACTAAAAAACTAATTAAACAAATTGATAAAGACCATAACACGACCCAAGATGAAATTAATCCATATCTTTGACACCACAAATCAAAATTTTTTTTAAACCACTTAAGTTCTATAACCAAATTACCGCCAATTCACTTTTCAAAATCAATAAATTAAGAGGAACCCAATGTAAAAATAAAACTAAATATTCACGAGCGTAACCTATACAACAAGCATATCCTCCCGAATATAACTTACCATGCTGACTATACGAGTACAAATATAAAGTATATGCAGCTCTAAAAAAAGACAATAAACTTAAAGCTAGTATACTAGTTCAACTCCAACCAACTAGTCTATTTAATAATCTAATCTCTCTTAACAAATTCAATGACGGAGGAGCCGCTATATTACATGAACTCAATAAAAATCATCATAAAGCCATTCTAGGCATAAAATTTATTAATCCCTTATTTACTAATAAACTACGACTACCCATACGCTCATAAGAAATATTAGCTAAACAAAATAAACCTGATGAACATAAACCATGAGCAATTATTAAAGTAAATGAACCACAAAATCCTCAATATGTCATAGTCATCAACCCCCCCAAAACAATTCCTATATGAGCTACCGAAGAATAAGCAATTAAAGCCTTAAGATCAGTCTGCCGTAAGCAGACTAAACTTACTAAAAATCCCCCAACTAAACTAATTCCAATTCAAACAAAATTTCTTACTAAACCCAATCTAGTCAAAACCTTAAATATGCGTAAAAGACCATATCCCCCCAACTTCAAAAGCACACCCGCCAAAATCATTGACCCAGCAACTGGAGCTTCTACGTGAGCCTTGGGCAATCAAAGATGAACTAAAAATATAGGCATCTTTACTAAAAATGCCCCAATTAAACATATATACAATAACCAACTACCCCCTCTTCAGTCAATTAATAAAGGAAAATAAAGATTCCCAAATAAATCATTTAAATAAAAAACCCCAATTAATAAAGGCAAGGAAGCTAACAAAGTATAAAATAACAAATAAACCCCCGCTTGAAGACGCTCAGGCTGATACCCCCAACCCAAAATCAAAAATAATGTAGGGATTAATCTACTCTCAAAAAATAAATAAAAACCAAATATATTTGTAATTCTGAAAGTACAATATAACAAAATTAACAAAACTAAAACTATAAAAATAAATAATCCCTCATAATTTCGAAAACGATAAACTGATTCTCTAGCCATAACTATCAGTACACAAATTCAAAAACTAAGAAGAATTAATCCGTATGATAAAACATCACATCCTATAAAATAACCTAAATTTCCAAAAAAAGTTCTAAAAATATTAGTAAATATAAAGACAAAAGTTAATAAAAACAAAACCGACTGAACCATTCACCACATGTTTCCCATAAAACATAAAGGGATCAAAAAAACCAAAGAAATTAACAATTTTAACATTGCAAAATACTAAAAGTTTGAAAAAAATCATTTCCGTGTCTGCGAATCATTGAAACCAAGATGGATAAGCCCAAAGCACCCTCACAAACTGAAAACGTTAAAAATACTATTCTAAAAAATAATTCGTAAGATCAAAAATTTAGATATATAAACAAAACAAAAAATAATGATAAAACAATAAATTCTAAACTCAATAAGGTTAATAGTAAATGCTTCCGTTTAGAAACAAAAACTCAACTCCCACATATAAATAAAAATAAAGGAAATCCCCAATTAAACGACAATAACATTAGTTTTAGTAGTTTAAGAAAAACATTGGTCTTGTAAATCAAAATTAAGAATATGTCTTCTAAAACTTCAGAGATAGAGATAACTCCCTATCATTAATCCCCAAAACTAATATTTTTAATAAACTAATCTCTGCATTCTTAATCTAATTATACTTTGCTTCAGATCAATTCTAGCAATAATCTTTACAACCATAAATCACCCATTAGCCATAGGACTAATATTGCTTCTTCAAACTCTAATAATTTGCCTAATCACAGGACTAATCTCACAAAGATATTGATTTTCCTATATTCTATTCCTAGTATTCTTAGGAGGTTTACTAGTTTTATTTATCTACGTCACAAGTCTCGCCTCAAATGAAATATTCAATCTTTCCTCCTCATCTCTCATTATATTTAGAATTCCCTTTTGTGTTGCAATTACATTTGTCATTTCAACAGACCCTCTACCTTGATTAAACTCCATCCTAAATGTAGATATCTCAACCATTCCAATAACAATAAATTTACATGAAGAAGCCTCAATATCATTAATTAAACTGTATAATCAACCAACAGGAATTATTACCCTTATACTAGTTATATATTTATTTCTAACTCTAATTGCTGTAGTCAGAGTTACAAAAATCTTTCAAGGACCCTTACGACAAAAAAACTAATGAATAAACCTCTACGAACTAGTCATCCCTTATTCAAAATTGCCAACAATGCCCTAGTAGACCTCCCAGCACCTATTAATATCTCCGCCTGATGAAACTTTGGATCCCTCTTAGGGTTATGTCTGGGAGTCCAAATCGTCACCGGCCTATTCCTAGCTATACATTACACTGCCCACATTGATCTCGCATTTAATAGTGTTGCCCACATTTGCCGAGACGTAAACTACGGTTGACTACTTCGAACAATACACGCTAATGGAGCATCATTCTTCTTCATCTGTCTATACCTACATACAGGACGTGGCATTTATTATGGATCATACCTTTATACACCAACTTGAATAATCGGAGTTATTATTTTATTCTTAGTAATAGGAACAGCTTTTATAGGGTACGTCTTACCTTGAGGACAAATATCCTTTTGAGGAGCAACAGTTATTACAAATTTATTATCAGCAGTACCATATTTAGGTATTGATTTAGTTCAATGAGTATGAGGAGGATTTGCTGTTGACAATGCAACTTTAACTCGATTCTTTACTTTCCATTTCCTTCTACCTTTTATTGTAACAGCAGCAATTATAATTCATTTACTTTTTCTACACCAAACTGGATCTAATAATCCCTTAGGCCTTAATAGAGATGTTGATAAAATTCCCTTCCACCCATACTTCACCTTCAAGGACATTGTAGGATTTTTAGTATTAATTATAATTCTATCCCTTTTAACCTTATTAGAGCCCTACATACTAGGAGATCCTGACAATTTTACCCCCGCCAACCCTCTCGTAACCCCTGTTCATATTCAACCTGAATGATACTTCCTATTCGCTTATGCTATCCTACGATCAATCCCAAATAAGCTAGGAGGAGTAATTGCCTTAGTACTATCAATCGCCATCTTATTAATTCTACCATTCTCAAATCAAAGAAATTTTCGAGGAATCCAATTTTACCCTGTGAACCAAATTCTTTTTTGATCAATACTCGTAATCGTAATTCTATTAACCTGAATTGGAGCACGACCAGTTGAAGATCCGTATATCCTGGTAGGTCAAATCTTAACTGTCCTATATTTCCTCTATTATATTATCAATCCTTTAATATTTAAAATTTGAGATAAATTACTCAAATAGTTAATTAGCTTATTGAAAAGCATATGTTTTGAAAACATAAGATAAAGGTTTAAATCCTATATTAACTTTATCATTACTTAAAATAGTTCACTAAATTAAAATAGACAAAAAAAAAATTTTTAGACCAATAAATAAAAATAAATAATTTAAAGATAACGGCAAAAAACTCTTTCAAGCTAAATACATTAATTTATCATAACGATATCGAGGCAATGTCCCCCGGACTCAAATAAATAAAAAAGAAATCATAGTTAATTTAATAAAAAAAACCAGTGAATAAATATTACACCCCAAAAAAATAACCACAAATAACATTCTTATAAATAAAATTCTAGCATATTCTGCTAGAAAAATTAGTGCAAAACCACCTCTACTATATTCAACATTAAAACCAGAAACCAATTCAGACTCTCCTTCAGCAAAATCAAAAGGTGTTCGATTAGTCTCTGCTAAACATGAAGCAAATCATCTTAAAGCCAGAGGAAAACTTAATAATAAAAATCAAATAGATTCTTGAAATTTGTAAAAATCCAACAAACAATAACTACCTACCAAAAAAACAAAAGATAGTAAAATCAAAGCTAAACTTACTTCATAAGAAATTGTCTGAGCTACCCCACGCAATCCACCCAACAAAGCATAGTTAGAATTTGATGATCAACCCGCAATTATTACTGTATAAACCCCTAAACTGGTACAACATAAAAAAAATAACAACCCTAAACTAAATCTATAAACACCAGTCACATACGGAACTACTATCCAAACCAACAAAGAAAGAAATAAACTGAAAATTGGAGAAAAATAATAAGGTAAATAATTTGAAGAAACTGGATACGTCTGCTCCTTCGTGAACAGTTTAATAGCATCACAAAAAGGCTGAGGAATCCCTGCAATACCTACTTTATTTGGCCCCTTACGAATCTGAATATACCCTAAAACCTTACGCTCCATCAAAGTCAAAAAAGCCACACCTACCAATACACAAATAATTAAAATTAAAACTCCCACCACTGGCAAAATAACATCAATAAAAAACAAGTTCTACCTGTAAAATATATTTACATAAATGGATCCTAAATCCACTACACTTATCTGCCAAAGTAGATTCATTAATTTAAATCAATATTTACAAGAATTAATCCCAATGTCTGGTCCTTTCGTACTAAAACATCATAAAAAATTAAGGATAGAAACCGACCTGGCTTACGCCGGTCTGAACTCAGATCATGTAAAAATTTAAAGGTCGAACAGACCTAAACCTTGAACTTCTGCACCCAAGATTACTTTTAATCCAACATCGAGGTCGCAATCTTTCTTGTCGATAAGAACTCTCAAAAAAAATTACGCTGTTATCCCTAAGGTAACTTAGTCTTATAATCACTAATAATGGATCAACTAATCATAAATCAATGTTAAACAATAAAAAGAGTTTAATTAATCTTCCTGTCACCCCAACAAAATACTTCCAAAATAATACATATATTTTTTCTACAAACATATTATAAATATTAAATATAAAGCTCTATAGGGTCTTCTCGTCCTTTAATAAAATTTGAGCCTTTTAACTCAAAAGTTAAATTCTAAATACAATTATACTGAGACAGTTTACACCTCGTCCAACCATTCATTCTAGCCTCCAATTAAAAGACTAATGATTATGCTACCTTTGCACAGTCAAGATACTGCGGCCCTTCAAATTATTTTCAGTGGGCAGGTCAGACTTCATATTCACTACATGAAGACATGTTTTTGTTAAACAGGCGAGCGTAAATTTGCCTAATTCCTTAATATAACCTCTCATAAAAACTATAAATTACTACAAATCAAATCTATACTAATTTCATCATTATTACTATTAACAATAAATTAAATAACAAATTTTAATAAACAATCCAAAACCTCAAAAAAAATTTTAGTTACAGAAATAAGGTTATAACACCATTTTAAATAGCTAATTCTAAGCCTACTAAATTTCTTAAATTAAAAACCAATTTTTAGATTATATCTCAAAGCTTATCCCCCAAAATATTACTGATTAAATAAATTAAATTAATAAATTAAACTAATTAACACAACCAGCTGAATTAAATTCATTTCTTAAAAAACTAGATACCTTGAAGAACGAATAACGTTTCATTTCTAAAAAATTTTCATTAATATTTATTCCACAATAACTAACAAAATTCCTTAGCCCTCTTCAAATCGAGAAAATTTAAATAATTAAAAATTTTTTAATAAACCCTGATACACAAGGTACATTTAAATTAAACTACTTCCCAAAAAATAAAATTTTTCACACTATTTCAATAACCTCTCACAATACAAATAAACTATCAATCCATAAATTTAATCTATAACCTATACAAAAACATAAATAAATAAAAATGATTTTATTAAATAATCCATTTACACTTAAAACCAAATTAAACTTTTCTTTAATCAAATCAAGCCGATTCGCACGACAACTTCTCAGTGTAAATGAGATGCTTTACTCACCAAGCTCTGAATTGTTTAAACGTTCTAGATACACCTTCCGGTACATCTACTATGTTACGACTTATCTCGCCTTAATAACGAGAGCGACGGGCGATGTGTACATGCTCCAGAGCCAAAATCAATTTAATTAAATTTAATTCACTTACAATCAAATCCACTTTCATGCTCTCATTTTCAAAGCAAACAATCCATATAAATAAATTTATTGTAACTCATCTCCTCTTAAGTATAAACTGCACCTTGATCTGACATCTATTCTAATAAGAAATAAAGAAAATTTACATCCCTCCAAAGACATTCTGACGACGACGGTATACAAACTGATTACAAACCTAAGTAAAGTCCAACGAGGATTATCGATCATGGGACAAGTTCCTCTGAAAGGTCTAGAACACCGCCAAATTCTTTGAGTTTCAAGAACATAACTATTACTACTCAAGTCTCAAAATATTTAACATCCAAAATAATAGGGTATCTAATCCTAGTTTAAAGTTTGAATTTCACAGCTTCAACAACATCATAAAGAAATTAATATAAATTTAAAGATTCCACTCAAAAAATCCAATTTTTAATCCCCTACCACTATAATTTAACCACAAACCAAAAATATTTATTTGCACCCTTCGTATAACCGCGGCGGCTGGCACGATTTTTGCCGGTACTATCAAAAATTACTAATTCCAAATCACCTTGATTAATAAAATTAAATACTGCGATTAAATTATATTAAATATTAATCTTTAAGATTAAACCCTCCAATCACACTAAAATTCACATGTAAAACAATATTTAAATAAATTATTAAGCAAGAATAAAACTTTAGAATAATTAAAATAAAAAACGGACTAAAAAATAAAACTAAACATAGTAATGAAACTAGTGAACTAAAAAATAATAAACAACCCCAAATAGGACACTAATACACACATATATAAACAAATAAACAATATAGCGAACCGGAACGATTCCTCCCCCTTTTATTATAATTCACCGATTTGCCCCCAAACGTTGAATATCTATATTTATTAGAAACCCAATAAATAACGGACTAGTAAATCAAGATTATATGATAATACTTTAAGAAGCACAAATTTAAGTAACGTTTATTGGATAGTATGATCTACTATTTACATTATAATTAGAGCTAATTATAGATGCTTTCCATTTTTTTCATAATTATAAAATGGAAAGCATCCAATAAGTTTTATATTTAAATTATAAAGTATTTAATATATTAATTAGTAAACATAATTCTATATTAATTTACAATAGTGTTATTAATTAAGCTTATTTACCTTTAATATAAATTATTTATATATATATATTTATTTATTGTACTTATATAATAATAAATAATTTATATTATATAAATAATTATTATAATATATTATACTCTATATATGTATGTATTAATTAATAAGATTAATAATGTAACATAAGTATTTAATATATAATATATTTCTTTATTTTCTTTTCCTATAAACATAATAGGTATATAAGAAAAAGATATAATAGATAAGTTCTTATAATAACTCATAAATTTTAAATTTCAAACTCTTCTACTGATTAATTTTCGTTCTGTGCATTAAATTAAGGATTTGGGGATGGGTTAAAAACCCGAAAAACCCCCCCCAAATCCCTAATTTTATGCCCAAAACCTGCGAATTTTGGCAAAATTTTGACTTTTTACAAAAATGTGAAATAACTAACCATTAATTAAAATAACGGTCCATTCTCAATAAAGATTCCATTAAATACAAG